TAGAATGCCCATTTTAAAAATGTAAAAAAGGGAGTAATCAGCTGTGACACGTTCACTAAAAAAAAATCCTTTTGTAGCTAATCATTTATTGGGAAAAATTGAAAAACTCAACATGAGGGAGGAGAAAGAAATAATAGTAACTTGGTCTAGGGCATCTACCATTATACCCACAATGATTGGCCATACAATCGCTATTCATAATGGAAAGGAACATTTACCTATTTATATAACAGATCGTATGGTAGGTCATAAATTGGGAGAATTTGCGCCTACTCTAACTTTCGCAAGACATGCGAGAAACGATAATAAATCTCGTCGTTAATTGTTAGAGATCAATTTCTAATTAACATACACCAATCCCAAATTATAAATAAATAAAATTATATTATTATATATATACATAATACATATCCCATTCCCATCCCAACTAATCCCAATATATTAATATATAATATAAAATATAATACCTAGGGGTGCCTTTTTTCTTTGTATTGGAGGTGGGGGATTATGATAAAGAGGTGGAAAAAGTACTCACAAAAGTACTCACGTTCGGGTACGGAAGTCAAGGTTTTAGCTCAACATATATCTATGTCTGTTTTAAAAGCACGAAGAATAATTGATCAGATTCGAGGACGTTCCTATGAGGAAACACTTCTGATACTGGAATTCATGCCTTATCGAGCATCTTTTCCCATTCTAAAATTGGTTTATTCTGCAGCAGCAAATGCTAGTCATAATATGGGCTTGAACGAAGCTGATTTATTCATTAGTCAAGCTGAAGTCAATGGGGGTCCTATTACGAAAAAGTTAAGACCTCGGGCTCGGGGACGTAGTTATCCAATAAAAAAACCTACTTGTCATATAACAATTGTATTGAAGGATAAATCTAAATAATTTTTAGATTCATATTTAAAAAATATATATATATGTATGGAAAGATAATATAATAGAAAAATATGGGACAAAAAATAAATCCACTTGGTTTCAGACTTGGTACAACCCAAAGTCATCATTCCTTTTGGTTCGCACAACCAAAAAATTTTTCTGTGGGTCTGCAAGAAGATGAAAAAATACGGAATTGTATCAAGAACTATGTACAAAAAAATAAGAAAACATCCTCGGGTCTAGAAGGAATTGCACGTATAGGAATTCATAAAAGAACCGATTTGATCCAAGTCATAATCTATATTGGATTCCCAAATTTATTAATAGAGGGCCGAAGACGAGGAATCGAAGAATTACAGATGAATGTACAAAGGGAGTTTCGTTCTGTGAACCGGAGACTCAACATTGCTATAACAAGAGTTGAAAAACCTTATGTACAACCTAATATTCTTGCGGAATATATAGCTTTACAATTAAAAAATAGAGTTTCGTTTAGAAAAGCAATGAAAAAAGCTATTGAATTAACTGAACAAACTGATACAAAAGGAATTCAAGTGCAAATTGCGGGACGTATCGACGGAAAAGAAATTGCACGTGTAGAATGGATCAGAGAGGGTAGGGTTCCCCTACAAACAATTCGTGCTAAAATTAATTATTGTTCATATACAATTCGAACTATCTATGGAGTATTAGGCATAAAAATTTGGATATTTGGAGACGAAGAATGAGGAATAATGGACCTTTATTTATATTGCCGTCCTGTACATTGATAGAGACAAACTGTTTCATTCTTTTATGTTAAATCAAACAAAATGAACAATCCTAATTCTATATTCTATAAGGTTGAATAAAAATTTGATTGACCCTTTCGTATAATTTAATTGCTATGCTTAGTGTGTGACTCGTTAGTTTTTTTTTAGAGTTTATGGCTGGGATTCAAAAAAAAATAGATAGAATGACCCTACTATCAACTTCATAACTATCTAATAACCAACTTATTGCTTCGTATTATCGAGATTCCAAGAAACAGTCACTATAGGACTATATTGGTCATATAGTTGTAGCAACTTAAATTTGTTCTAGAAAAAAAAATATAAATCTGATTATAGGTTGTGAAGCAAAAATCAAGGGATGCGGATAAATGGAAAGATGATAGAAAGAGAGAACAAAAATATCAATGATATATGATTCCAATATGAATATATATGTATGGTCTATAAATCATCTCATAAAAGGCAGTGTGATAAAGCATCAATACTAATATAAATAATCAAGAGCCTGGGGGTTAATAGAAATTGAGAAAATTGACCTGGGAACAGATTTTGTTGGGGCTCCATTGCAGAGTTCAGGCCTAACCATTAATGGAGAAGCTATGGGAACGACAGAACCTGTGATTGTATAGGATTCTATTGAAATAAAAACAAATCCTAATGATTCATTGGTAGGGATGGCGGAACGAACCAAGAACAAATTGATTTATTCTGAAAGGTCATGAATTGGCCTTGACCCTACGAATAAAACAGGAAAGAGTCAATATTCGCCCGCGAAAGCTTATTTAATTACAATATTTTGGCATGATTCAATAGGGATAAATATAAGGAAAAGTTATAAATAAAGAAGCATTATCTATATACGTATAAATATACAGAAATATACACACACACGCCTATCTCTTGTATATATGGCTTACTATATAACATCAAAAACTCCCATTACATTACTAAACTACTAAATTAAGGTATTATTTATTAAATACATATTATTTTATTAAATATTAAAGACATGTGTATTTAAAAATATTATTGAATCATTTCATTCGCGAGGAGCTGGATGAGAAGAAACTCTCATGTCCGGTTCTGCAGTAGAGATGGAATTAAGAAAGAACCATCAACTATAACCCCAAAAGAACCAGATTTCGTAAACAACATAGAGGAAGAATGAAGGGAATATCTTGTCGAGGCAATCATATTTGTTTCGGCAGATACGCTCTTCAGGCACTTGAACCCACTTGGATCACAGCTAGACAAATAGAAGCAGGACGAAGAGCAATGACACGATACGCACGTCGTGGTGGAAAAATATGGGTACGTATATTTCCCGACAAACCTGTTACGGTAAGACCTACAGAAACACGTATGGGTTCCGGAAAGGGATCCCCCGAGTATTGGGTATCTGTTGTTAAACCGGGTCGAATACTTTATGAAATGGGTGGAGTATCAGAAATTGTAGCCAGAGCAGCTATTAAAATAGCTGCGCGCAAGATGCCTATACAAACTCAATTCGTTATTGGAGGATAGAGATGTAGAAATAAAAAGGGGTCTATTTGAGGATGAAAAACGCAGGTTTTTTATTTCTGGACAGACAATATTATTTATTTTTTAATTCATCCTTTCCTTTGCATTGAAATAAAAGATTCAAATAAAAATGATATGATTCAACCTCAGACTCTTTTGAATGTAGCGGATAACAGCGGAGCTCGAAAATTAATGTGTATTCGAATCATAGGAGCTGGTAATCACCGATATGCTCATATCGGTGACGTTATTGTTGCTGTAATCAAAGAAGCAGTACCCAATATGCCCTTAGAAAGATCAGAAATTATTAGGGCTGTAATTGTACGTACATGTAAAGAACTCAAACGTGACAACGGTATGATAATACGATATGATGACAATGCCGCAATTGTTATTGATCAAGAAGGAAATCCCAAAGGAACTCGAGTTTTTGGCGCGATCGCTCGGGAATTAAGACAGTTGAATTTTACAAAAATAGTTTCATTAGCTCCCGAAGTATTATAAATACTCGTGGATTAGACTATGCTATGATATAGTAAGGTATCTGAAATAGATTCAATTAATTAGTAGATTGTGTCTCACGCATATACTTTGAATCATTGAATCATTTTTGAAAAAAAAAGAAAGAAAAACATGTTGATTATATCAAAATTAGGAGGCACCAATAATTAGAGTTCGTCATGGGTAGGGACACTATTGCGGATATAATAACTTCTATACGAAATGCTGACATGGATAAAAAAGGAACGGTTCGAATAGTATCTACTAATATCACCGAAAACATTGTTAAAATACTTCTGCGAGAAGGTTTTATTGAAAACGTTCGGAAACATCAGGAAAGTCACAAATATTTCTTGGTTTCAACCCTGCGACATAGAAGAATTAGGAAAGGAATATATAGAACTATTTTAAAGCGTATCAGCCGACCCGGTCTACGAATCTATTCCAACTATCGCCGAATTCCTAAGATTTTAGGTGGAATGGGGATTGTAATTCTTTCTACTTCTCGAGGTATAATGACAGATCGAGAAGCTCGATTAGAAAGAATTGGAGGAGAAATTTTGTGTTATATATGGTAATCCTCCTTTATATATAGTAATACTCCTATACTATTAGTATTAGTATTCTAATTTTCTCTCGAGCTTCCTATTTATTTGTGAAATAGAGAAGAGGAAAAATAAGTTATATAACCCTCCCTCCATTAGTTGATACTTCAAGGGGATTGCCTGGAATGAAAGAACAAAAATCGATTCATAAAGGTTTAATTACTGAATCACTTCCCAACGACATGTTCGGGTCCTTTTAGATAATGAAGATCTAATTCTAGGTTATGTTTCAGGGAAGATCCGGCGCAGTTTTATACGCATCTTACCAGGAGATAGAGTTAAAATCGAAGTAAGTCGTTATGATTCAACTTTTAAAACATTACTTTTGTGAGGATACAATTCGAAGTTAAGTTACAAAATCAAGAGACTTATTTTATTTTTCCAAGAAATAGATTCAGAATTCAAGTAAGGAATAATAAATATGAAAATAAGGGCTTCTGTTCGTAAAATTTGTGAAAAATGTCGATTGATCCGTAGGCGCGGACGGATTATAGTGATTTGTTCCAATCCGAGACATAAACAAAGACAAGGCTAATCTTTCTAAAAAAGAACTTTCTAAAGTAAATTAAGGACCCACATAAGCATAAAAAGAAAGGATCTGTTTTAACATGAAATGGATATCTCCGTATCTTTCTGTATATTTCTGACTCATATTTATTTTATGTTTATGAGATGATAAAATATGATAAAACCTATACCAAGAATTGGTTCACGT